CGAACTAAGTATGTCTTATCTTTCAAAGGGAAAAAATTACATTATATAGAACATATTGAAATAGAAATAGAACATATTTAAATAGAAAATAATCCTATTTGTTTTTTGTTTGGGGTTAAAATGACAATTAAGAAATAGGATTTTCGGGATAATAAAAAAACTATACAAACAAACCATGGATAAATCCAAGCGACCTTTTCTTAAAAAAAATAAAAAAAAGCGATCTTTTCGTAGGCCTTTGTCCCCGATTCAGAGGGATCAAATTCATCATAAAAACATTAGTTTAATTAGTCGATTTATTAGTCAACAAGGAAAAATATTACCTAGACGAGTGACTAGATTAACCTTGAAACAACAACGATTAGTTACTAAGGCTATAAAAATAGCTCGTATTTTAGTTTTGTTACCTTTTCGCACTAATAAGAAAAAATTGAAAAGAACCAAGCCGACCGCTAGAACTACTGGTCTTAGAACCAGAGAAAGAACCAAGCCGACCGCTAGAACTACTGGTCTTAGAACCAGAAATAAATAGGCTTATTCTTTGTTCACTTGAATCAGAATTCCAATCCGAACTCAAACGCGGATTGGTGTTTTGTTCAACAAATCCGAGAATCCAGATTTGATTATCGTGTCGTAAGAAAAAAAACGAATCGCAAAAAAAAAAAAGATTTTTTATTGAACGTGTTCATTCATTTTAACTACTTTAGCATATTTTCTCATAGTAATTTCCACTCCCCCTTCCCGGAGTTCATTCTCCGGGCAACTCTATTTACAATTATTCCGGTGTATTCTACTTCTTTTCTGATTTCGTTGGAAATTATAGAAAGACAATTCCTACTTGCTATAGTTATTTGGGCCAGTATTTTACGATTAAAAAGCAACTGTCTCTTGTATAGATCATGTATTAATTTACTATAACTATAGGATACTACCCTTTCTCGAATTGCTGCGTTTATCCGAGTGATCCACAAACGACGAAAATTTCTCTTTTGCTTATCCCTATCCCGATGAGCCGAAAACAAAGATCTTATTTCCTGTTCAGTAATAGTTCGAGTAAGTCTTGAATGCGCCCCTCGAAAACTTGATACAAATGAACCACTTTTTGTTCTACGTCTACGAGCTAGATATCCGCGTTTAGTTCTGGTCATTGAATAAATAAAACTTTGACAAATAACTATTTCTTTTCTTTCAGTTATTTTTTTCCCTGTTCTGGTCTATTAATAACCAAACGGATTTTTCCAATGTATAAAATACAAATTCCAATGGCTTTGGCTACTATAACCTTCCCGACCACGATTTTTTCTTTGTTTAGGTATTTTACTAAAGAAATAAGAAATTTTCTTTTGCTAGGTGGAAAAAGAAATGTAAATTGAATGGATAAAGGAATAGTGGGTTCCATCGTTTCTATGGTTATTTCTTAAACGGTGAGGTCTTCTCTATACACCGGAGCCTTTACTTCATTTAATCAATCTTATTGGTAACTTGTATAGTTCACACCACACTCTTTGGCTCTACCCCTGAATTATCCAGTAACAGGTCTTTCACACTGAGACTCACCTATACAGTAACGGTATTTAATTATGAAAGTTAGCTGGGTAGCTGACCCTCGTAGTCCGTTCTTGACCGAGTGAGAACTCCATTTTTCTGTTTTTTTTTGAATTTCAATAAGATTTCCTCCGCTTAATGGATAACCATTTGTTACCAATGGAGAATTGCTTCTCATCTTAAATTCAGTTGATTGGATTTGCACCAATGGAAACCATAAACTTTCTACACAATAGAGGGATTGATTTGCTTATTTTAGTTTTAGATAGTGAATGGAGTTCCTTCTTCCATTCTATCCTATTCACTGGTACTGATCATTCATACTGGAAAGCGGTTTTCTTGCTTTTTTTGTGTCAGTTCATGATCTAAACGAGTCGCACATACACCCTAGTACATGTTCCTCGACGCTGAGGACATCCCCGAAGAGCGCGGGTTTTCACGACATTTGGAATTGGCTGTCTTGCATTTCTAAGAAGTTGTTGACTAGTTGGCATATTGAATCCTATATGTAATGGGCTGGTTTAGATTGATCCTAACCGGATCATTAGGAATTTTTTTCTATTTAAAAACATAGTAAAATCGGAAATAAAACCTCAAATCACGGATTCGCGCAAAATCCATTTTATTTCTCTGATAGAAGTAAGTTAGGAGATAAGATCTCAATTCATAGAAATTCAAAACCATTTTCTCCTACTATACGATCAACAAGTCTATACTCTTTGGCTTCTATTGCTGACATAAAAATGTCTTTTTCCAGGGCATCCATTATTTCCGTTCGGGATTTCAACGTCATTCTTCTATAACCATCTATGATGCAGTCGCGCATTTTTTCTATTGCCTGCATTTCCAGGACAGTGTCTTCCATTTCCACGTCCGAAAGAGAACTAGAGGGCTGATGCATCATTACCCTGATGATAGAAGGATTCTCTATCCGCTGTGTGAAACGAACAGAAAAGAAAGATAAAGAATAATAGGAAAAAAAAGATAGAATTGAACAACCGTACAGGCATCGTCTTTTGTGCATTGCATACGGCTCTAATTTCAAATTGAAATTGACCCTTACTTTCCATTCAAGAAAGATAAAAATAGAATCTCTCAGCTCCAGATGAGTAAATGATCAAATTGCCACCCTTCCTTTCGGAGGAGTTAAAAAATACTATGATGGCTCCGTTGCTTTCTATTTTAAAATGGATTCTTTTTTTGTCTTTGATTCAGCAATCCCAAAGTTTCTTTTTGATCCAAAGGAAAAATCTTGTTTTTTTTTTCGCACTCTTTTTTTTCTAACCTAAATATTGTTAAGAGCCCTTCGGTGTGAAAACAAAAAAGTTTGTGACGCTGAATTGGACTCCCGATAGATAAGAGAAAATCGGAAATACCTTTTATCTCATACTATTCTCTCGATACATAATCGAATCTTTTGAAAAAAAAAACAATACAAACATTTTTCATATCGAATTCGAAGTGCCATGCTATTATTACTTAATATTCATATGGCGAAGGCATAGTTTTCTTTTTTCTCTCAAATAAAAAAACCTCATTGGCGCCAAGCGTGAGGGAATGCTATACGTGAAGTTCCTCCACTCAGGATAAAACATGCCATTGACGCGGCTACTCCCACAGCTGTTGTTTCGACTGGTGCGAGAACAGTGTCTATAGTATCATAAATGGCTATTCCGTCTATTACTGATCCACCAGGAGAGTTTATAAGAAGTTTAAACTCTCTGCTAGAATCCGAGAGACTGAAATATATCAAAGCACCTGTAAGGATATTCGCGTTCTCTGAAGTAATTTCAGAGCCTAAAATAAGTATTCTTCGTTGATAAAGTCCGTTGAGTAAGGAAAAATTCTATTCCTTAGAGGACCGTACATGCACCTTTTGATGCATACGGTTCAAAAAACAATTGCAAAAAAAAACGAATCAATGTATAGATTCCAGTCCTCTTTCTTTTTTCCTATTCTTTTTCATAGCAGTTTTTTTCGAACTTCTAAGGAAAGGGCTTTTTCTTCGATTTTTCAATAAAGACGAATTTTGACTTCTTTTCTTTCTTATAATAGAAAAACGTCAATAAACTTATCGAATTAACTTCTCATTGATGTATTGTTTCATCGAGATTCAATCCAAATCACGATGGTATTTTCTTGTTCCTGAATGGGTTTCTTTCATCTTTTTAGGTTTATGCTCTACTCCGGGTCAAGATCCGCCCGATTTGGATTTGCACATATAGGACAAATCTTCACATCACCATTTCTTTTTGTTATGACTTTCTAAATAACAAACAGGAATCGTTTATGATACACGTAGTAATCATTGATATATTCCCAATTGGGTTTTTGCTAAACGGAGCCTGGATACTTCATTTTTTGAGTCCAACCAAAGCCAACCATAAATTATTCTAATTAAAATAGTATTACGAATTCCCCCAAACAATGCATCTAATTGCACTTCACGCTCCAATCTTTTTGATGATTCAATTTATCTTTCTTGGGCGAAACAGAGGATCTCTCGATCGGGGGAGAGAGCGGGGAAATCCCATATGATCCAATATATCTGCCAAGTCACACTATACGTCAGTCCATTCTATCTCTTCATCTTCGTCAAGAATTAGAAAAGGTACTTTCGGAAGACCAACAGGCATGAATTAAAAGAAAAAAGAAGCAAATACTCTATTTCACTTTGATGTGGAAACGTAACAATATGGTTTTATTGTCTTTATCATATTGGCTTTATCATATTTATTTTATCCATAGATTAGAAAGAAAGACAAAATAAATAAAGGAAAATTTTTATAAATAGGTCCTTCTAATAATCAATAAGGATGGACGCATTTACTCATAGAAAATGGTATCAATCCCCCATTGCGTATTGGTACTTATCGAGTATAAAATAAATCTGCTTCTCTTTGTTCCTACGAACAGAATAGAATAAATATTAACTGAACCTTTGTTAGGAAATAAGCCCCTGAACAAGGAAGGTCCATAGGATAGTCATAGTATAGTATAGTCTTTTCCAATGCAATAAAGTTACGTAGTGTCTATTTTTCTTTGATAAAGGGGTATTTTCCATGGGTTTGCCTTGGTATCGTGTTCATACCGTTGTATTGAATGATCCTGGCCGGTTGCTTTCCGTTCATATAATGCATACAGCTCTGGTTGCTGGTTGGGCGGGCTCGATGGCTCTGTATGAATTAGCAGTTTTTGATCCCTCTGACCCTGTTCTTGATCCAATGTGGAGACAGGGTATGTTCGTTATCCCCTTCATGACTCGTTTAGGAATAACCAATTCATGGGGAGGTTGGAGTATCACAGGAGGGACTGTAACGAATCCGGGGATTTGGAGTTATGAAGGTGTGGCTGGAGCACATATTGTGTTTTCTGGCTTATGCTTTTTGGCAGCTATCTGGCATTGGGTCTATTGGGATCTAGAAATATTTTGTGATGAACGTACAGGAAAACCT